CGTTTTCTTTTTGAGAAATAACCGAAATGAATGAATTTTTGACCATAAAAAAAATTCTCCTTTCCCTTTTTACAGATATGGATTTTACCGATCAGTAATAATAATGCCATTAATTTGAATGTGGTATATACAATAATCTAATCCGAATTTCTTTATGAACTGCTAATTTTCTGAATTCAAATCAATCAATCCACTTTCCAATTTTAGATAGGAATAGAAAAGGATTGGTACATTTTCGCATCGAAGAATTTAGACCTAAAATGAAGAAGGTTCTGTTGATTCATTTCGAGATCTAATTGAGACATTATCCAATTTCGTATTGGATACTAGAATGAAATGTGAGACAAGACATGTGATCTGTGTATTTGTGTGCTTTCAGATACCCTATATTTTCTATCTATCCTATTTCAGATACCCTATATTATATATAGGGTATAGGATAGATAGAAAAAGTGTATTATCCCCGAATTTTCAATCGTGGATAAAGATGTATTCTTAACATACTGAAACGACTGCCATTATTGGTATCAAACCAATAACGATTCATACAAGCTAAATCTTCTAATCGATAATTAGGCCAAAGAAAGTGCTTTAATTTCTTTAATTGGAATTTCTTTTTCTCTCTAGCAAGATGGTTATTGTCATGTGAAACTTGTCTGCTGTTTTTTACGTTCTTTCGGTTCCAAAATACTGGATTTCTATCTACATCATTTCTATTCTTTGAATTCAAAGAAATTTGAATTCTGAATTCTCTACGACGTCTAAACGAGAAAATATTTTCAGGAACAAGTAAACCTAAATGATTTTTCTTTCTATTTCTACTTCTTCTGTCATGTCCTAAAAGAGCTTCTTCAAAATGAAAATGATTTTTGTCTCTATTTCTACTTATTCTGTCATGTGATAAAATAGCTTTATCAAAAAGTTTCTTAGAAAGATATCTTTTCTCTTGGTATTTCGTTTGGTCCTTACTCTTATGAACCAACGAAGTACCTATGGTTTGATACATAATAAATTGTCCATCTTTTGTTCCAGACAGACGAATGGGTTCTACAGTAAATGTTGCTCTTTCCATGAATTTTGTAAAATTCTCAATCAGCATGATATCCAAACTCATTTCTCTCTTTTGAATCGAGGCTAGAATAATTTTTCTTGGATCTATCAGTCTAAGCAGGAGACAATACATCCTGATATTATTGATCATTCTTTGAGTCAAAGTCTCGCCGAATTTCAATTGAAAAAGAAAATAACGTTTCAGGAATAAATCTAGTTCTGTTTCTACGATGGTTTTTTTTTTTTTCTTTTTCCCTTTTTTCATGTCTGATCTTGCATAATTTTCTTCAATCTCTTTTTGTTGTGGGAGAACGGATTCAAGATCTCCTCGGCTTGTGGATTCTTTTTCTTCTTGATTTCGATACTTTTCTATCCAAAAACTTCCTTCATTGATCTTTTCTTTTTCAGTACTACTACTATTATTCAAATTTAAAAGAAGGAAGTTTCTTGCTATAAACCAAGGTTTCGTTTTATATGCATTAGAAAGTAACACAAATTCTGGGAAGAACCAAAGTTCCTGATTCGATATGGGATGCTTTAGCATTTTTTCATTCATTCCCATCCAATCAAAAAATCCGTTTGAATTTGGTGGATTGATTTCTGGAATCTTAGCTGGAATCCTAAGATCAAAAAGATCATTTTTCTGAATTATTTCATAATTATTATTAATAAGAACTTTTTTCCTTTGATTCCTATTGGTATCGATCGTGCTCCAGGCCTCAATATCGACTTTTTTTCTAAGATCAAAATGGAGAATTCTCCAATCCAAATATCTTGTATCGACCATTTTTTCCGGAATATGGACCTTTCCTAGATAATTCTTCATAGGGACGTTCACCAGCATATCAAAAAGGGTTTCTTTAGCCGTTTTATAAGAAATCTCTTGGTTCGTATTTCCTTGAAACGGAGATCTATAAAAACAGCATTCCCTTTTATTTTCATAATTAAGAAATTGATATGATAAAAGATCATATCTATAGGATTTTTGAAAATTTTCTTTTTGATTAGATAATGAATCTACTTCAAATTGTTTTTGTTTTTTGAAATGAATTAATTGGTCTTGACATTTGCTAAAATTTTCATTTTTAGCTATACGACGCTGATGAACTGTATTTCGCCATTTTTCTGGTATTAATCTAGACCATCTGATCTGAGATAAATCGTATTGATAATGTCCTCTTAACCCTCTTAAGCAGGTTTTCCAGTGATTCATTTCATAACTCGAATGACCCATTCCTTGTGTTTCAAAAGGAGCCTTTATTTCGGGCTTAAGAAAAAAAGGGCTTCCTTGATGTTGAAGAACAGATTTATACGAGTTACTAAGTTGATGTGATAATTTGTAAAATACATATGCTTGTGACACGCAGGATAATTCATAAAAAAGATGTGAAATTATATTACTATTTCTAATAGAATCAAGTGCCTTTTTGATAGTAGAAATAATTGGATTTTTCTTTTTTTTATTCATTTTTTCTTCTTCATTATTCATTTTTTCTTCTTCATTATTCATTTTTTCTTCTTCATTATTAGAAATGCATTTTTTTTTTGTTGATTCAAGAGAAAGTTCTGTATTCATTCTGGGAATATTCATGATAGATAAAAAGATATCTGTGTATATTCTTTGAATGAAAGATTTGAAAAACAGGGGTAATTTAGCGATTAATCCAGCAGTTCTTCTTTTTAATATTTGCCGTTTTTCGAATCTTTTAGCATTATAACTTGTTTTGTTAGGACTAAGATTATTGATTCTTGGAGTTACTTTTTTTTTCTCTTTTGTGATTCTTTCTACTTGATTTCGAATTGTACTTGTTCTATCAGTGAGATCCTTCATTTTTTTTTCTGTCACTGAAGAATTTTTCCAACTCGGAGATGTAATTTGATTAAATGATTCGTGAATTATCTGATTGCTGATTATGGAATCTTTTTCTTCTTTAATTTCACTCGATTCATATACTTCTACTTCTTTTAACCGCAATAATCGAATTGGATTTACTTTTGAAAGTTCTTTTATTATTCTTGTTATAAAAATAAGACTTTTGATAACCCAATTGTTTGTTTCTTTTGAAACTTGTTGAAATAATTTTGTTTTTCCTTTGAAAACTATTCGAGCTTGAAAATAGTGCTTCTGTAATTTTCGAATTTTTTTTTCGAGTTCCTTTAAAACGGGTTTAAAAAAGGAAGGTTGTTTTCGGGGCGAACCAAAAGGACGTCGAGCTTCCCTTCCCCAAACTGTTAAAAAACTAAAATCCTCTTTGTTTTGCATTAGATCTTTCTCAGAGGATCCTAGGTTCGATTTGTGCCAAGGTTTCAAACGGAAAGGAAATAAGATTTTTATCTGAATACCGTCCACGAACCAATCTTTCGGAAATTCTGTTTCGGATAATGGAACACCGTTATAAGTACATTTAATATGTATCTCTTGTTTCAATTCCTGGAAATCCTCAGACCATTCAGGACGTTGCAATAGCAACATACGTCCAAGATTTTTCGCAATTATGAATGAAGGGAATAGAATATATTTTCTAGAAAAAGAGTGAATTAATAACAGCAAACATCTTATTGGTTGCCCACATGGAAGGTTATCCCAGGCCTCTGCTATCTCTATTCGCGCTTCCTTCCTTCTTATCTTAGCCTCTTCTTTTTCTTCTATTTTTGTTTGCAGGTCTGTATCCTCGACAATTTTGAATGCTTCCCCTTTCCGCACCCAATTTCTAAAAATTCGGTTAATCACCCCGGAGATATCATCAAAATCAAAAAAAGGGAATTTTCGGATTTTGTCCAAAAAAAGAGGGGAATGTGCATGTGGTTGATAGAATAGCCAAATACCCATTTTACGCCGTTGAACCCGCATAGAACCTTTGATTATACTTCGCCGAAAGTCTGATTGTTGTGAATAACGCATCAAAGCCACTTCCTCTGGTTCACTGGCCTCATTAGGATTCACAATAGTAGGATCAAGATCCTGCTCGTTAGCAGTAAAAATGACTACACGTTTGGCTTTTCTTGTACGAATTTCATGATCGTCTGGTGCCTCTTCCAGATAGTCGTCTGATTCTTGTTCTACCTCGGTGATTAATTTGTATGACCATCGAGGGACTTTTTTACTCATTTCTTCTGATTTTCCATTAGCATCCGTTACAATTTCTGTTGATAATGGTTCAAATCCATTTATTTTCTGTTCAAATTCGTGGTAATCAGTATCCGGAAGAAGGAGACCATGAATCCGATTTTTCCCAAATTTCTCTATGAAATTTTTTAGGATTGATGGTGAGTTGTATATTGTTCTCCTATATGCTCCGCTCAAGAAAGGATCATACCCTTGGGATAAGTATTCTTTTTTAGAATCGTCATTACACAATCGAGTCCTTGTTTCGAGTATATCCAACAAAATATATTTTTTTTTTTTGTCTAGAGCTTCAATTCGATTTAGAAACTCGTTGTTGAAATTTTTCACTTTTTGTTTGTTGGTATAAACCCAAGGGTTGTCGAGCTCATTAGATGAAGATTTTTCGAGTGTATGCGGGGATATCCTTCTTTTTATCATTTCCAAAAAAATGGATAAACTAGGAGGATATGTAAAAGAGATTCTTTCTTTTCCATCACTTTGGCATATGTCAAAAAAATATTGTGACATTTCCTTTCTGACACCCCCCTCAATTTGATTATTTTTTATGTAGCGAAATGGTCGATTCCATCGATTCAAATCGAAAAGAAGAGTCACAAGAGGTTTGTCAAAGAAAAAAAGGTCTTTATTTTCATTTTCCGTTTTTTTATCAATGAATTCATCATTTTCATTCATGAGATCAGACTCTTCAGAATCAGAAGAATCAGAAACGGGTCTATTTTTATAGTCTGTCTCTGTGAATCGAAAGTGGAATTCATCTTCCGTTTCAGCGATTTTGTTCGGATCCGCCTTTTCTTCCGAAAAAAAGGAAGGAGAAGGATCTTTT